TTGAACAAAAAGAAGATCTATTTAGTATCAAACCATTACCAACTGAAATTTGTTTTTTTTTGTTGAACTTAATCAATCAATTTTATGAAAAATCAACATTCAAATTGGAAGATCAGATGAGAATTTTGAAAGTTTTAGTCGATGCAGTTAGAATTGATCCGAAGGATGAAACAATTGTAAATGGAAAAGGATCCGTTGGAATAAAAGAAATCAGTAAAAAAGTCCCAAAATGGTCATACAGATTAAGAGACGAGTCGGAACTAGCGCCGGAAGAAGAGCATTTTCAAATTCATACGAGAGAGGGCAAATACGTAGTGATTTATGTTGAGGAGAATCTAAAGGATACAGAGACTGATAATGCCGAAGAGACTGATAATATCAAAGAGACTGATAATGCCAAAGAGACTGATAATGCCAAAAAGACTCAAAATACGAAAAAGACTCAAAATAGCAAAGAAACTAAAAAAAAAAAAATGAAGAAAGAAGAGGAAGAGGAAGATAAAAAGGGAGATTATGTGGTACGTTATCGGAAAAGATCAGATTTTGGACGAGAACTAATCAGAGGATCCATGCGTGCTCAAAGACGTAAAACAGTCACCTGGAGAATGTTCTTGCAACTACAGGCGCACTCTCCACTGTTTATAGACAGAACAGCTAGATTCCCCTATTTCCATTTCATTTTCAATTCGAATCTCAAGCCACCGAAAATCTTTTTTTTTATTTTTAATAAATGGATGTGGAAAAACAAAAAGGCAGAATTCGAAATTTCAGATTCTACAAAAGAAAAGATAAAAGAAGGGAAAAAAAAAGAAGAGTTTCAAATAGAAGAAGACGATGAAGCAACACTTCTAGCAAGGTCAGAAGCCTGGGACCTCTATTCCCTTTACTATGGTCAAGCAATAAGAGGTGTGATATTACTAATCCAATCTTTTTTTAGAAAAAGGATTCTATTCCCTTCATTGATAATAGCTAAAAACGTCCTTCGTATGCTCTTATTTGAACCTCCTGAATGGTCGGAAGATTTTGAAGATTTGAATAAGGAAATGTATATTATATGTACCCATGATGGAACGATACCAGAAGCAGAAGGTGAATTTCCGGAAAACTGGATAACAGACGGTCTTCAAATAAAGATCCTATTTCCTTTTCGTCTGAAGCCTTGGCACAAAGATAAAGATGCAATGAAAAAAGAAGTGCAAGAAGAGCGTTATTGCTTTTTAACAGTTTTTGGAAAAGAAGCTGAAGTGCCCTTTGGTTCTCCCCGAAAGCAACCTTCTCAGTTTAGGTCCATTTGGAAACAACTAAGAAAAATGAAAAAATTGAAAAGGAATCGGTTTCTAGTTTTATTAAACGAAAGAATCAAATTATTTCTAACTGTCTCAAAAGAAAGAATGAAATGGGTCATCAAAAATATTCCACTTATAAAAAAAAAAATAAAAGAACTTTCAAAAAAAAATCCAACTTCATTCTTTATTTCATTCTTTATAAAGAAAGAAACAAAAATATATATATATAAGAAGAGAAAAGAAGAAGATTCAGAACCTCTGACCTATCAAAAAGCTCTTCGGCTATTGCCTAGACGGCGCATTCCCGATCACGTTTTGATTCAGATGAGAAGTAAATTGATACAAATAAAAAAAATCGAATTAAATGCTATAACGGAGAGATTGAGAAATCGAAAAGAAAAAATAAAAAAAATGAAAAAAAATAAGAAAAAGAGATCTCGAATTCCAAGTATAAATATTAATGGTAAAAGATTAGAATTACAAACAAATATTTGGGAAATATTCAAAATATTAAAAAGAATAAAGGAGCGATTAAAACGAAAATCACGTCGTCTTAGAAAACTTTTCATTGAAAGGTTATTTATAGATAATTTTTTATATGTTATTAAATATGTTATTAATGCCCTTAGCATCAATGTAAAGTTTTTTCTTGAATCAATGAAAAGTATTATTGAGGATAAAGAAAATCGAGAAATAATTCGTAAAACAAAGAATAGAATGCTTCGTCTTTTTTCAACCGTAACTGATCCGAGTTCAAAGCTATTTCGTGACGTAACTTTCTTGTCACAAGCATATGTATTTTTCAGATTATCACAAACCCCGGTTATTAACTTCTATAAGTTAAGATCCGATTTTCAATATCATGGAACATCTCTTTTTCTTAAAAAGAAAATAAAGGATTATTTTGTTGGAATACAAGGAATATTCAATTCCGAATTAAGATATAAGACCCCTGGTGATTCTATAATGAATCAATGGAAAAATTGGTTAAGGAGTCATCATCAATATAATTTATCTGAGATTGGATGGTCTAAATTAGTACCAAAAATAAAATGGAGAAAGAAAATCAAGCGACACCTTAGAAAGAGAAAGAGAATCAATCAACACCTTAGAAAGAGAAAGAAAATCAATCAACACCTTAGAAAAAAAAAAAAAAAAAAAACGAATCAGGACTTCTTAAGAGAATTAGTACAAAAAAATACTTTAAAAAAGAAAATATATAAATATGATCTTTTATCGTATATATATAATATATATACGGCTAAGGGGGACTATGGATATAAATCATCATTAGAAGCAAATAAAATGATTTTTTCCAATTACAACACACATGAAGACAAACCTTTTGATATACCGAAGAATATTCTTCTCAATAATTATGGAGTCAAAAATGAGATTTTGATTCCAGATATAGAAAAAGCTCTAGATAGAAAAAATTTGGATTGTAGAATTCTGAATTCCATATCCAATCGGGAACCTTGCTTCTTCCCAAAATTCTTCATTTTGTATAATATGTATATAAGTAAACCGTGGGTCATACCGATCAAATCACTTCTTTTAGATTTAGATTTGAATGTAAATCAAAATGTTGGTGAAAAGAAAGATAAAGTCATATCATCGAATGAAAACGAATCGAAAGTTGGAGAAAAATCTGCAAGATCGAAAATGAAAGGGGACAGAAAGAAAATGAAAGGGGACAGAAAGAAAAAGAAACCCGAATACAAGAGACCACCAGAAGTCAAGGCTTTGCTTCTGCCGTTAAAGGCTTTGCGTTGGCAATGGAAAATAGGGGGGGAAGAATCTGTAACTGAAAAACTAATAGAAAAGATCGAACTAATTTCTCTCTTCTTTAAACAGGCAGATCCAGGAAGGCTTTGTATATCCTGTATGAAAAGCAGAGATTTGGATTTAAGGCATTTTCGCAAGCCTAAAATGTCGGAACTGATAAAAACAGGAATATTGATTATCGAACCAGTTCCTGTGGTTCTGTCTATAAATAGGGGTGGAAAATTGATTATGTATCAAACCGTAGCAATTTCATTGATTCATAAGAGTCAAAACCCAATTTATCAAAGATATCCAGAAAGAGGCTATGTTGATAAAAAGAATTCTGGTAAATCTGTTCCAAGATATCAAAAGATGACTGAAAATAAAGACAAAAATCAGAATGATTTTTGTGTTCCTGAAAATATTTTATGCTCTAGACGTCGTAGAGAGTTGCGAATTCTCACCTGTTTCAATTCTAGAAATAGAAAAAGTATGCATGAAAATACGATATATGACAACGGGAATAGGGTAAAAAAAGATTGTCAGGTTTTTTCTAAAAACAAGGATCTTGATCGAGATAAAAAGAAACTAATTAAATTAAAGTTCTTTCTTTGGCCAAATTATCGATTAGAAGATTTAGCCTGTATGAATCGTTATTGGTTTAATACCAATAATAGCATCCATTTCAGCATGATAAGGATACGTATGTATCCACAATTGAAAAATTGATTAATCATATATTTTCTTTTTTATTTCATTTCACGTGCCCTATCTCGGATGCGAAGACAAAGAGATGCAAATGTGCATCTCCTTGTCTTTCATTTTATTCTGAAACATGATACTAATTTCAATGAACTATCCATTCGATCTAGAAATGAACCAACAAAATCTTTATATTAGATTTTATCTATTCGCCGATTAAAAAAAAAATTGTATTGATTAATAATTCAAATTTATTTTATTTGAAAAAAAAAAAGAAAGAATCAGGACTTCTTAACAAAATTAAGATTATTATATATACCAAATTCCAATCAAAATAAGTGGCATTCTTATTTTATTACTGATCAATAACAATATATATCAATAAAGGGGGGGCTTCCATTTTATGGCAAAAAACGCATATATAACGCTTATTTCACAAGAAAAAAGAAAAGAAAGCCCAGGGTCTGTTGAATTTCAAGTATTCGGTTTCACAAATAGGATACGAAGACTTACTTCACATTTAGAATTCCACAGAAAAGACTATTTATCTCAAAGGGGCCTACGTAAAATTCTGGGAAAACGACAACGACTCCTGTCTTATTTGTCAAAGAAAAATAAAATACATTATAAAAAATTAATTAATCAATTGGATATTCCAGAGTCAAAAACTCGTTAATTTCAAGAGTCATTTTTGAATTATTTGATTTATTAGATCTTGAATTTTGATGAACTTTTTTTTTTTTCGTTTTAAGCAATTGATGGAAGAAAAAGTTGAGAAAAAATCTATGAATGTCCCAGCTACAAGAAAAGACCTCATGATAGTGAATATGGGTCCCCACCATCCATCAATGCACGGTGTTCTTCGACTCATTGTAACTCTAGATGGTGAAGATGTTATTGACTGTGAACCAATATTGGGTTATTTACACAGAGGGATGGAAAAAATTGCAGAAAACCGAACAATTATACAATATCTGCCTTATGTAACACGCTGGGATTATTTAGCTACTATGTTCACAGAAGCAATAACCGTAAATGGACCGGAGCAGTTAGGAAATATTCAAGTACCAAAAAGAGCCAGCTACATCAGGGTAATTATGTTGGAGTTGAGTCGTATAGCCTCTCACCTGCTATGGCTTGGACCTTTTATGGCGGATATTGGTGCACAAACCCCCTTCTTCTATATTTTCAGAGAAAGAGAATTTATTTATGATTTATTCGAGGCTGCCACCGGTATGAGAATGATGCATAATTATTTTCGTATCGGGGGAGTAGCGGCCGATTTACCTCATGGCTGGATAGATAAATGTTTGGATTTCTGTGATTTTTTTTTAACAGGGGTTGTTGAATATCAAAAACTTATTACGCGAAATCCCATTTTTTTAGAACGGGTTGAGGGAGTAGGCATTATTGGTGGAGAAGAGGTAATAAATTGGGGTTTATCAGGACCAATGCTGCGAGCTTCTGGAATACAATGGGATCTTCGTAAAGTTGATCATTATGAATGTTACGGGGAAGTTGATTGGGAAGTTCAATGGCAAAAAGAAGGAGATTCTTTAGCTCGTTATTTAGTCCGAATTGCTGAAATGACGGAATCTGTAAAAATTATTCAGCGGGCTCTGGAAGGAATTCCGGGGGGTCCATATGAGAATTTAGAAATCCGATGCTTTGATAGAGAAATGGATCCAGGCTGGAATGATTTTGAATATGGATTCATTAGTAAAAAACCTTCTCCTACTTTTGAATTGCCGAAACAAGAACTTTATGTGAGAGTTGAAGCCCCAAAGGGAGAATTAGGAATTTTTCTAATAGGAGATCAGAATGGTTTTCCTTGGAGATGGAAAATTCGTCCACCAGGTTTTATTAATTTGCAAATTCTTCCTCAGTTAGTTAAAAGAATGAAATTGGCCGATATTATGACGATACTAGGTAGCATAGATATCATTATGGGAGAAGTTGATCGTTGAAATGATAACTGATATAACAGAAGGACAAGATATCAATTCTTTTTCCAGATTGGAGTCTTTAAAAGAGGTTTATGGAGTTATATGGGGACTTTTCCCTATTTTGACTCTTGTATTGGGAATCACACTAGGTGTACTGGTAATTGTATGGCTCGAAAGAGAAATAGCCTCAGGGATACAACAGCGTATTGGACCTGAGTACGCCGGTCCTTTGGGAATTCTTCAATCTCTGGCAGATGGGACAAAACTACTTTTCAAAGAGAATCTATTTCCATCTAGGGGAGATACCCGTTTATTCAGTATCGGACCATCCCTATCAGTCATATCAATTCTACTAAGCTATTCGGTAATTCCTTTTGGCTATAACTTTGTTTTAGTTGATCTAAATATAGGTGTTTTTTTATGGATTGCTATTTCGAGTATTGCTCCCATTGGACTTCTTATGTCAGGATATGGGTCAAATAATAAATATTCCTTTTTGGGTGGTTTACGAGCTGCTGCTCAATCGATTAGTTATGAAATACCATTAACTCTATGTGTGTTATCAATATCTCTACGTGCGATTCGCTGAGACGGAAATTTTTCCATATTCCTTTCTTTCCTGGAAAGAGATAAAATAAATTGAATAGATATTCTCATCCTTTTATTCATTGTTTGGAATTTGGATTGATGAACTCAATCAGATAGTTATATGAGTGAAATAAAACAGCCCCCGTCTAATTTCAATTTAGATATATATATCTATTCAAATTCATATACAAATTCAATTATAATTATAATGTATATAATTAATATACTATGATTGGAATTTGCAGTAAAAAAATGAAGTCTCATTTTCTATGTATAAGAATTGAAGGGAAAAAAGAAAAAAAAATTAGAAGCGGCAAGGCCGTTTACCCCAAGATCGGTTTCCTGTCTTGAAGCGGGCTCAAAAAACCAACCCCATTAAGTTTTCACTACCCTTTGTATGATATGAATTACCATGCACATATTAACATAAGCGGGATTGATCAAAAATGAGTGGATGGTTAGAAGCACCAAGATACGCAAAGGATTAGTAATAGAGATTATGAAAATTATACAAAAAAGCATTTCCGCATAATTCTTAAGATATCTAATAATAATTTAATAGAACATAATAGAAAAAGAATAATAATTGGGACTTGAAGTTAGTAGAAAGAATCAGGCAATACTCCCCACAATTCCAATCCAGAGTATGCTCCTATCCACCAATTAAATAAATGGCTATCAGAAACGAATTAATCCTTTACTTTTTTTTCTTTATTTTTATAAGAGAAATAAGAGAAGTCCCCTTTTGACCAGAAAGAAGACTAGCAACGAAAAAATCGAAAGAATAATACAATTAAAATAAAAAAAGGGGGGGGAGGGGGTTCCTATTTTTTTTTATTCTTTCTTGTATCCATATTTCTGGAAATAGAATTTATCTCATAATTTAGAAATTAATGGAATGTCTAATTCTTTTTCGTTATAGAAAAGGATGGGTTGTGGATATTTCTACAAGGAATATTTTGTTGAAAAATGAAGTTATTACTCAAAAGATTTCAATTATTAAAGGATGAGATCAATTCAGAAGTACCTTTCTTATTATCTTATTATATAGTTATATTTTTATTATAACAGACAGAATTGAATTGGTCGAATTCAGGACCGTATAAAAAATGAGTATCCTATCTATCCTAAAGACATATCAAGAAAATAAATTGGCCCGGTCCTTAGATTTACTTATGGCCTTCGAGGAGCCGTATGAGGTCAAAATCTCATGTACGGTTCTGTAATAGCGATGGGAACAGTAATGTTATCACCGACTATCATTCTCTAACAGCTCAAGTACAGTTGATATCGTTGGTACACAATCAAAATATGGTTTTTGGGGGTGGAATTTGTGGCGGCAACCCATAGGGTTTATTGTTTTTATGATTTCTTCCCTAGCGGAATGTGAGAGATTACCTTTTGATTTACCAGAGGCAGAAGAAGAATTAGTAGCAGGTTATCAAACCGAATATTCGGGTATCAAATTTGGTTTATTTTACGTTGCTTCTTATTTAAACCTATTAGTTTCTTCATTATTTGTAACAGTTCTTTACTTGGGCGGTTGGAATATCTCTATGCCGTACATATTTGTTTCTGATTTTTTTGAAATAAATAAAGTATGTGAAATTTGTGAAACGACAATTTGTATCTTTATTACATTAGCAAAAACTTATTTGTTCTTGTTCATTTCTATCACAACAAGATGGACTTTACCTAGGCTAAGAATGGACCAACTATTAAATCTTGGATGGAAATTTCTTTTACCTATCTCTCTCGGCAATCTATTATTAACAACTTCGTCCCAACTTCTTTCCTTGTAAAAGAATATTTAATAACTTGTCTCAAATTAAACAAGAGAAAAAAACAAAATCCAATTTTTTTTTGTAGATATTCACGATATGTTCCTTATGGTAACTGGGCTCATGAATTATGGTCAACAAACAGTACGAGCTGCAAGGTACATTGGTCAAAGTTTCATGATTACCTTATCCCACGCAAACCGTTTACCCGTAACTATTCAATATCCTTATGAAAAATTAATCACATTGGAGCGTTTCCGCGGTCGAATCCATTTTGAATTTGATAAATGCATTGCTTGTGAAGTATGTGTTCGTGTATGTCCTATAGATCTACCCGTTGTTGATTGGAAACTGGAAACTAATATTCGAAAGAAACGATTGCTTAATTACAGTATTGATTTCGGGATCTGTATATTTTGTGGTAACTGCGTTGAGTATTGTCCAACAAATTGTTTATCAATGACTGAAGAATATGAACTTTCTGCTTATGATCGACATGAATTGAATTATAATCAAATTGCTTTGGGACGTTTACCAGTGTCAGTAATTAACGATTATACAATTCGAACCATTTTGAATTTGTCCCAACTCAAATAAATTTGAAAATCTCCTTAACTCATAAAAAGGAAAAAATAGATCAATTTTTATTATAAAAATATATATATAGAATAATATTCTATTTCGATTTCGAATAGAATTAATTCGAAATAGAATCTAATTAATCCTTAATATTATTATTAAAATAATATAATAATATTTTTTTTATAAAAAATCTAAAAAAAAAAAAATAGAATATAAATATATATATATTAAGAAAAATAAACAAGAATAAAAAATTAAATTCCTGGTCGGATCAATAAGGTCATGAAATTTCGATTTATTTAAGCCGTTTTATTATTTTTATATAATGGATTTGCTCGAATCAATACATGATTTTCTTTTCATGTTTCTGGGATCAGGTCTTATCTTAGGAAGTCTTGGAGTCGTATTCCTTACCAGTACAACTTATTCTGCTTTTTCTTTAGGACTGGTTCTTGTTTCTATATCTTTATTATATATTTTAGCAAATTCTCATTTTGTAGCTGCAGCACAGCTCCTTATTTACGTGGGAGCTATAAATGTTTTAATCCTATTTGCTGTAATGTTCATGAATGGTTCAGATTATTACAACGATTTTAATCTTTGGACTTTTGGGGACGGGATTACTTTTACTATTTGTACAAGTATTTTTGTTTCACTAATAACTATTATTCTAAATACGTCGTGGTATGGGATTATTTGGACTACAAAGTCAAATCAAATCATAGAGCAAGATTTAATAAATAATAGTCAACAAATTGGAATTCATTTATCAACAGATTTTTTTCTTTCATTTGAATTAATTTCAATAATTCTTTTCATTGCTTTGATCGGTGCAATTATCGTAGCTCGCCAGTAATAAATCCTTATAACTATAAAGAACAAATAAAATTGTTGTATCTTATCACACAGATTTCCTATCAAAAAATCTGAAATATTTTTTGATATTTCTAACCTATTTCTTCCACATTTGCTATATTCTCTTGTTACTGGAATCTATTAAATTGTTGTTCATATTGAAATGAATCGAAATTGATAAGGAGTTAATCAATGATGATCGAATATGGACTTGTTTTGAGTGCCTATTTATTTTGTATCGGTATCTATGGATTGATCACGAGCCGAAATTTGGTTAGAGCTCTTATGTGTCTTGAACTTATACTGAATGCAGTTAATTTCAATTTCGTAACATTTTCTGATTTTTTTGATAGTCGTCAATTAAAAGGAAATATTTTTGCAATTTTTGTTATAGCTATTGCAGCTGCTGAAGCAGCTATTGGATTGGCTATTCTTTCATCAATTTATCGTAACAGAAAATCCATTCGTATAAATCAATCTAATTTGTTAAATAAATAAATTGATCATAAAAACAAAAATTTTAAGATTCAATATTAAAATTAGAATATTAATTACTTCCAACGAGGATGTATGGTATGTAAGATATGATCGTGTTTACGAGAATTTAAGAAATCAAAGTAGCCTGGCCCTCTCTTATGAGTATGAATTGTTCCAAAAAAATGAGATTAATTAGAAAAAAAATCACAGTAAATCATTGATTCATCTTGTGTATAAATATATGATTAATTTACTAATTTACTAGATCGAAAATTGATGATAAAAAAAGATAGATGCAATGTCACATTCAGTAAAGATTTATGATACGTGTATAGGGTGTACTCAATGTGTTCGAGCCTGCCCCACAGATGTATTAGAAATGATACCTTGGGACGGATGTAAAGCTAAGCAAATAGCTTCTGCTCCAAGAACAGAGGATTGTGTCGGTTGTAAAAGATGTGAATCCGCTTGTCCAACCGATTTTTTGAGTGTTCGAGTTTATTTAGGAGATGAAACAACTCGAAGCATGGGTATAGCTTATTGATATATACCAAAAATACAACATTAATACTATTGATTCTTTTTTTTTTTACTGACAAAAACTTGTGCTCAATATATTAATAAATATATATTGAGTACTGGTTTTTGGCCCAAGCATATCTTATTTTTACCACGAATTTTTTTCCTTGGTTAACCATAATTGTTGTTTTTCCAATATACGCGGGTTCTTTAATCTTTTTATTGCCTCATAAAGGGAATAAAATAATTCGATGGTATACTATCTATATTTCTGTAATAGAGCTTCTTTTAACGACTTACGCATTCTCTTATCATTTCCAATTTAACGATCCATTAATCCAACTGACAGAAAATTATAAATGGATCAATTTTTTTGATTTTTATTGGAGATTGGGAATCGATGGACTTTCTATAGCACCCATTTTACTGACGGGATTTATTACCACTTTAGCAACTTTAGCGGCTTGGCCAGTTACTCGGGAATCCCGATTATTCTATTTCTTAATGTTAGCAATGTATAGCGGTCAAATAGGATCATTTTCTTCTCAAGATATTTTACTCTTTTTTGTCATGTGGGAATTAGAATTAATTCCCGTTTATATACTTTTATTCATGTGGGGTGGGAAAAAGCGTTTGTACTCAGCTACAAAGTTTATTTTGTACACTGCAGGAAGTTCTATTTTTTTATTAATGGGAGTTTTAGGTATTGGTTTATATGGTTCCAACGAACCAACATTAAATTTTGAAACATTATCGAATCAATCGTATTCAGGAATACTAGAAATAATATTTTATTTTGGATTTCTTATTGCTTTTGCTGTCAAATCGCCGATTATACCCTTACATACGTGGTTACCAGACACTCATGGAGAGGCGCATTACAGTACTTGTATGCTTTTAGCTGGAATCTTATTAAAAATGGGAGCATATGGGTTGATTCGAATTAATATGGAATTATTACCCCACGCTCATTCTATATTTTCTCCTTGGTTAATAGGATTAGGCACAATTCAAATAATCTATGCAGCTTCAACATCTCTTGGTCAACGGAATCTCAAAAAAAGAATAGCCTATTCTTCTGTATCTCATATGGGTTTCATAATTATAGGAATCGGTTCCCTAAGCGACACGGGACTCAACGGATCCGTTTTACAAATAATATCTCACGGATTTATTGGCGCTGCGCTTTTTTTCTTGGCGGGAACGAGTTACGATAGAATACGTCTTCCTTATCTAGAAGAAATGGGTGGAATGGCTATCTCAATTCCAAAGATATTCACGATGTTCAGTATCTTATCAATGGCTTCTCTTGCATTACCGGGCATGAGTGGTTTTGTTGCAGAATTAATAGTCTTTTTTGGAATAATTAACAGTCAAAAATATTTTTTAATGACAAAAATAATAATTACTTTTCTAATGGCAATTGGATTGATATTAACCCCTATTTATTCATTATCTATGTTACGCCAAACGTTTTATGGCTACAAGATTTTTAATCTATTAAATTATAATTTTTTGGATTCTGGACCGCGAGAGTTATTTGTTTCGATTTCGATTCTTATACCTGTAATAGGTATTGGTATTTATCCGGATCTTGTTTTTTCATTTTCAGTTGAGAAGGTTGAAGCTATTCTATCTAATTTGTTTTTATAAATGGTTTTCAGGAATAAAACCAAACAATTAAAAAAAAAAAGGTAAATACCCCTTTTTGAATAGTGTCCGTTGTATAAAAAATAAGGGGGGAGATATCCTTCTTTCTTTTAATTTAAACTTTCTTAAATTAACTAGAAGAAATTGGGATTGTAATCGGGTGTGTCTGGTGTTTGTGAGAACCTCAAAAATCATTAAATTTTGTGATTTAAGGGGTTCTCGACGTATTTGAAGGGTTTTAATATATAGACTTTTAAAATAGATAATCTATTCTATATTGCCTATGCTTAGATTCCTAAGGTTTTGTATCCCATCAATTAGACGTAAATGAGCCATAACTGTGCAGTCCTATTCCTAACAAATTGATCCCAAAGTAACATATCCAAATTATAAAAAAGCCGGTAGAGGCAATAATTGCGGAATTTATACCTTCCCATTTTTTTTTTTTTCGAATATGTAAATAAATTGTAAATATGATCCAAGTAATAAATGCCCAAGTTTCTTTTGGATCCCAATTCCAATAGGATCCCCATGCCTCATTAGCCCATACTGCTCCTGAAAGAATACCTATCGTTAAAAGGGTAAACCCCAAGCTAATAATACGAGAACTCCAACGATCCAATTGATGAATCAATTGGGATCGGTAATAATTTATAGAATCAAAAAATGGAGTGTTTTCTAAAACATTATTTTTTTCCTTGATGTATTTGATCTTACCAAGAGAAAAAGTATCATTTAATAAATTATTGCTTTTATCAGGAATCCTAATATTTTTTTGAAATGTAATGACTAAAAGAGCTACTGATAGTAATGATCCACATAAAAGAGTGGCATAGCTCAATACCATCATACTTACGTGCATCATTAACCAGTATGATTGTAGAGCGGGTACTAATATTGCGGGTTGACACATTTCAGTTAAAAGACCTGAAGTAGCAAAGCCTTGGGTAAAAATAACACTTGGTGCAATTATTGTGCTTAATTGGTTTTTATGTTTTTTTAAATAAGGAACCATATACAAAATAGATAAACTCCACGAGAGGAAGATTAATGATTCATATAAATTACTTAATGGTAAATGTCTAGAAAAAATCCACCGAGTAATTAATAATCCGGTTATGCAGAAAAAAGTGCCTATCGTGCCCTTCTCTAAGGAATCATATAGTCCTATGATTTCATTGACTAATAAGGTTATCAAATGGATTGATATAACAATTGAAACAACTGAAAAGGATATGTGAGTAAATATATGTTCTAAAGTTAAAAATATCATATAAAATAAAAGTACCAGGAATGGAAATCAAAAATTTAATTTATTATAGGACTTACTCTTTTTTAAGATGCCATGCCGCTACTCGGATTCGAACCGAGATGCTCTAGCACTGCTTCCTAAGAGCAGCGTGTCTACCAGTTTCACCATAGCGGCTTTCTTGAAAAAAGAATAACCTTTTTATATTCAATCGTCAAGATTGAAGAAGTCAATCACAATGAAAAAAAAATTTGTTTAGTAAACCTAAAATTTTAAACATTAAAATCAAAAAATTGATGAATAAAAAAAGAGAGAGAGTTGACCATTCCAATAAGAGTTATTTCTTATTTATTTTTTTTATGTTATTTGTTTATCTAAAAAAAAAACTTTTTTTATTGTTATTGCATGGATGGGAAAAATAAAATAATAATCCCCATCCAAAAAAAAATTATTCTTTTTATATTTCTATACTAAATTTAATATTGAAAAGTTAAAAACTAAAAATACTAGGAAAGATAAATCCTTTCTTTTTTTATTAAAATTAAAAAAGAATAATATATATCTATATATATACATATTATGAAATATTTTTTCTTATTTCTTATATAGGATTTTTAAAATTTATAAAAACCGTAAATCAGAAGAAAAAATTAGGTCATTCTTCCAATTCTGCTGATTCAAATTATTCCGATAGTTGTATATCTTGCACAAAAAAACTTTTTGAATTACCCATAGAAAGAGATTTTGCTAATGAAATAGATTTCACTGCTGCCCAATAACCTTTCTTTTTCCAAAGATTTTTTCTAATCTTTTTTTTTGATATAGAAGTACGTTTTTTGGGGACTGCCATTCAAAAATTTTCCTAATTTTATTTCTATTATTGAATGTCAAAGACATCTATTGTTCGAACGGAATCATTCCTTAATATATTAATATAATATAAAAACCCTATTAAAATAAAAAAGCTATATCCATCGTTTATTCTATTTTCTTTATAAATCAAACCTAAAAATTAAAGAAATTAAGAATGTCGTTACAGAAAAATCACATACCTTTTATTATTTCAAAAATATATGCCTTTCCTTTTGTAATCCAAATAGATCAATTAGTTCAAAAATGAGCTGATTTTTGATTGGTTATGTGCACTTTTTCATATCCAAATGAATTTTAGTTTTTGTTGGAATTATTCCAACTCTCTTTCTAAATGTAAATTATTGTATTATATAATACAGAATACAACAATTTACATTTAGAATTTCTATATCTTAATAAAACCATCACTAATAGAGGATTTTTTTTTATGGAATACATATATCAATATTCGTGGCTTATACCTTTCATTCCACTTCCCGTTCCCATATTAATAGGCGTAGGACTTCTACTTTTTCCGTCGGTAACAAAAAACCTTCGTCGTATTTTGGCTATTCCTAGTATTTTTTTGTTAAGTATAATTATGATTTTTGCAGTTGATTTAACTATTCAACAAATAAATAACAATTCCATCTATCAATATGTATGGTCTTGGACTATTAATAATGATCTTTCTTTTGAATTTGGATATTTTATTGATTCACTCACTTCTATTATGTTAATATTAATAACTACTGTTGGAATCCTGGTTCTTATTTATAGTGATAATTATATGTTTCACGATCAAGGATATTTGAGATTTTTTGCTTATATGAGTTTTTTCAATGCTTCGATGTTAGGATTAGTTACTAGTTCAAATTTAATACAAATTTATATTTTTTGGGAATTGGTTGGAATGTCTTCTTATCTATTAATTGGTTTTTGGTTCACGCGACCTCTTGCAGCCACTGCTTGTCAAAAAGCATTTGTAACTAATCGTGTAGGGGATTTTGGTTTATTATTAGGAATTTTAGGTTTTTATTGGATAACAGGAAGTTTTGAATTTCAAGATTTATTTGAAATCTTAAAGAATTTAATTAATAAGAACGAGGTTAATCTTTTATTTCTTACTTTATGTGCTTTTTTGCTATTTGTTGGTCCGATTGCAAAATCTGCCCAATTCCCTCTTCATGTATGGTTAGCAGATGCTATGGAAGGACCTACTCCCACTTCGGCTCTTATACACGCCGCTACTATGGTAGCAGCGGGAATCTTTCTTGTAGCCCGTCTTCTTCCTCTTTTCATGTACGCACCTTATATAATGAATCTAATAGCCTTCTTAGGTATAGTAACAGTTCTCTTAGGAGCTACTTTAGCTCTTGCTCAAAAGGATATTAAGAGGGGATTGGCTTATTCTACAATGTCTCAATTGGGTTATATGATGTTAGCTCTAGGCATGGGCTCTTATCGAGCTGCCTTATTTCATTTAATTACTCATGCTTATTCCAAAGCATTGTTGTTTTTAGGATCTGGATCAATTATCCACTCAATCGAACCCATTGTTGGCTATTCTCCTAATAAAAGTCAAAATATAGCTTTTATGGGCGGTTTAACAAAACATGTTCCAATTACAAAGATTGCTTTTTTAACAGGTACACTTTCTCTTTGTGGTATTCCTCCTTTCGCCTGTTTTTGGTCCAAAGATGAGATTCTTAATGATAGTTCCTTTTATTCAACCATTTTTGCCATAATAGCTTATTCTACCGCGGGATTAACCGCATTTTACATGTTTAGGATCTATTTACTTATTTTTGAAGGACATTTAAACATTTATTTTCATAATTTTAATGGAAAAAATAATAATTTATTCTTTTCAATCTCTTTATGGGGTAAAGAAGGTAAAAAAATTATTAAAAAAAAAGTTTATTTATTATTCTTATTAACAATGAGAAAAAATGAAAGTACTTCTTTTTTTTATATTTCTATTAATTCGATGTATCTTCGTCTTCTTCAAAAAAAAAAAATACGTCCTTTTTTTACTATTACTCATTTTGATACTAAAAAAATTTTATCCTATCCTCATGAATCGGACAATGCTATGCTATTTTCTATGCTCGTATTAGTATTATTTACTTTGTTTGTAGGGTTCTTTGGAGTTTCTTTCAATTACGGAGGAGTAGATTTCGACATATTATCTACATTCTTAATTCCATCTATCAACCTTTTACATAAGAATTTAAAGAATTCTTTGGATTCATATGAATTTGTGAAAAATGCAAGTTTTTCGGTCAGTCTAGCTTATTTCGGAATAGTTATAGCGTCTTTTTTATATAAGCCCGTTTATTCATCTATACAAAATTTTAACTTAATAAATTATGTTTCTAAAAATTTTTCGAACAATATTTTTATAAATATTTTTATAGAAAAAATAACAAATAGAATATATGATTGGTCATATAATCGTGGTTATATGGATGCTTTTATTGGAATAGCATTAAATAAGAACATAAAAAGATTGGCTAAAATAAATAATATTTTAGATAGGCGAATAGTCGATGGAATTACAAATGGGGTGGGTGTTACAAGTTTTTTTATGGGAGAAGCTTTTAAATATGTCGGAGGTGGACGAATTTCTTCCTATATTTTTTTCTTTTTCTTTTTTGTGTTACTTTTTTTATTATTTTATTAATTATTAACTTATTAATATTAACAGGAATTTAATTTTTTATTCTTGTTTATTTTTCTTAATATATATATATTTATATTCTATTTTTTTTTTTTTAGATTTTTTATAAAAAAAATATTATTATATTATTTTAATAATAATATTAAGGATTAATTAGATTCTATTTCGAATTAATTCTATTCGAAATCGAAATAGAATATTATTCTATATATATATTTTTATAATAAAAATTGATCTATTTTTTCCTTTTTATGAGTTAAGGAGATTTTCAAATTTATTTGAGTTGGGACAAATTCAAAATGGTTCGAATTGTATAATCGTTAATTACTGACACTGGTAAACGTCCCAAAGCAATTTGATTATAATTCAATTCATGTCGATCATAAGCAGAAAGTTCATATTCTTCAGTCATTGATAAACAATTTGTTGGACAATACTCAACGCAGTTACCACAAAATATACAGATCCCGAAATCAATACTGTAATTAAGCAATCGTTTCTTTCGAATATTAGTTTCCAGTTTCCAATCAACAACGGGTAGATCTATAGGACATACACGAACACATACTTCACAAGCAATGCATTTATCAAATTCAAAATGGATTCGACCGCGGAAACGCTCCAATGTGATTAATTTTTCATAAGGATATTGAATAGTTACGGGTAAACGGTTTGCGTGGGATAAGGTAATCATGAAACTTTGACCAATGTACCTTGCAGCTCGTACTGTTTGTTGACCATAATTCATGAGCCCAGTTACCATAAGGAACATATCGTGAATATCTACAAAAAAAAATTGGATTTTGTTTTTTTCTCTTGTTTAATTTGAGACAAGTTATTAAATATTCTTTTACAAGGAAAGAAGTTGGGACGAAGTTGTTAATAATAGATTGCCGAGAGAGATAGGTAAAAGAAATTTCCATCCAAGATTTAATAGTTGGTCCATTCTTAGCCTAGGTAAAGTCCATCTTGTTGTGATAGAAATGAACAAGAACAAATAAGTTTTTGCTAATGTAATAAAGATACAAATTGTCGTTTCACAAATTTCACATACTTTATTTATTTCAAAAAAATCAGAAACAAATATGTACGGCATAGAGATATTCCAACCGCCCAAGTAAAGAACTGTTACAAATAATGAAGAAACTAATAGGTTTAAATAAGAAGCAACGTAAAATAAACCAAATTTGATACCCGAATATTCGGTTTGATAACCTGCTACTAATTCTTCTTCTGCCTCTGGTAAATCAAAAGGTAATCTCTCACATTCCGCTAGGGAAGAAATCATAAAAACAATAAACCCTATGGGTTGCCGCCACAAATTCCACCCCCAAAAACCATATTTTGATTGTGTACCAACGATATCAACTGTACTTGAGCTGTTAGAGAATGATAGTCGGTGATAACATTACTGTTCCCATCGCTATTACAGAACCGTACATGAGATTTTGACCTCATACGGCTCCTCGAAGGCCATAAGTAAATCTAAGGACCGGGCCAATTTATTTTCTTGATATGTCTTTAGGATAGATAGGATACTCATTTTTTATACGGTCCTGAATTCGACCAATTCAATTCTGTCTGTTATAATAAAAATATAACTATATAATAAGATAATAAGAAAGGTACTTCTGAATTGATCTCATCCTTTAATAATTGAAATCTTTTGAGTAATAACTTCATTTTTCAACAAAATATTCCTTGTAGAAATATCCACAACCCATCCTTTTCTATAACGAAAAAGAATTAGACATTCCATTAATTTCTAAATTATGAGATAAATTCTATTTCCAGAAATATGGATACAAGAAAGAATAAAAAAAAATAGGAACCCCCTCCCCCCCCTTTTTTTATTTTAATTGTATTATTCTTTCGATTTTTTCGTTGCTAGTCTTCTTTCTGGTCAAAAGGGGACTTCTCTTATTTCTCTTATAAAAATAAAGAAAAAAAAGTAAAGGATTAATTCGTTTCTGATAGCCATTTATTTAATTGGTGGATAGGAGCATACTCTGGATTGGAATTGTGGGGAGTATTGCCTGATTCTTTCTACTAACTTCAAGTCCCAATTATTATTCTTTTTCTATTATGTTCTATTAAATTATTATTAGATATCTTAAGAATTATGCGGAAATGCTTTTTTGTATAATTTTCATAATCTCTATTACTAATCCTTTGCGTATCTTGGTGCTTCTAACCATCCACTCATTTTTGATCAATCCCGCTTATGTTAATATGTGCATGGTAATTCATATCATACAAAGGGTAGTGAAAACTTAATGGGGTTGGTTTTTTGAGCCCGCTTCAAGACAGGAAACCGATCTTGGGGTAAACGGCCTTGCCGCTTCTAATTTTTTTTTCTTTTTTCCCTTCAATTCTTATACATAGAAAATGAGACTTCATTTTTTTACTGCAAATTCCAATCATAGTATATTAATTATATACATTATAATTATAATTGAATTTGTATATGAATTTGAATAGATATATATATCTAAATTGAAATTAGACGGGGGCTGTTTTATTTCACTCATATAACTATCTGATTGAGTTCATCAATCCAAATTCCAAACAATGAATAAAAGGATGAGAATATCTATTCAATTTATTTTATCTCTTTCCAGGAAAGAAAGGAATATGGAAAAATTTCCGTCTCAGCGAATCGCACGTAGAGATATTGATAACACACATAGAGTTAATGGTATTTCATAACTAATCGATTGAGCAGCAGCTCGTAAACCACCCAAAAAGGAATATTTATTATTTGACCCATATCCTGACATAAGAAGTCCAATGGGAGCAATACTCGAAATAGCAATCCATAAAAAAACACCTATATTTAGATCAACTAAAACAAAGTTATAGCCAAAAGGAATTACCGAATAGCTTAGTAGAATTGATATGACTGATAGGGATGGTCCGATACTGAATAAACGGGTATCTCCCCTAGATGGAAATAGATTCTCTTTGAAAAGTAGTTTTGTCCCATCTGCCAGAGATTGAAGAATTCCCAAAGGACCGGCGTACTCAGGTCCAATACGCTGTTGTATCCCTGAGGCTATTTCTCTTTCGAGCCATACAATTACCAGTACACCTAGTGTGATTCCCAATACAAGAGTCAAAATAGGGAAAAGTCCCCATATAACTCCATAAACCTCTTTTAAAGACTCCAATCTGGAAAAAGAATTGATATCTTGTCCTTCTGTTATATCAGTTATCATTTCAACGATCAACTTCTCCCATAATGATATCTATGCTACCTAGTATCGTCATAATATCGGCCAATTTCATTCTTTTAACTAACTGAGGAAGAATTTGCAAATTAATAAAACCTGGTGGACGAATTTTCCATCTCCAAGGAAAACCATTCTGATCTCCTATTAGAAAAATTCCTAATTCTCCCTTTGGGGCTTCAACTCTCACATAAAGTTCTTGTTTCGGCAATTCAAAAGTAGGAGAAGGTTTTTTACTAATGAATCCATATTCAAAATCATTCCAGCCTGGATCCATTTCTCTATCAAAGCATCGGATTTCTAAATTCTCATATGGACCCCCCGGAATTCCTTCCAGAGCCCGCTGAATAATTTTTACAGATTCCGTCATTTCAGCAATTCGGACTAAATAACGAGCTAAAGAATCTCCTTCTTTTTGCCATTGAACTTCCCAATCAACTTCCCCGTAACATTCATAATGATCAACTTTACGAAGATCCCATTGTATTCCAGAAGCTCGCAGCATTGGTCCTGATAAACCCCAATTTATTACCTCTTCTCCACCAATAATGCCTACTCCCTCAACCCGTTCTAAAAAAATGGGATTTCGCGTAATAAGTTTTTGATATTCAACAACCCCTGTTAAAAAAAAATCACAGAAATCCAAACATTTATCTATCCAGCCATGAGGTAAATCGGCCGCTACTCCCCCGATACGAAAATAATTATGCATCATTCTCATACCGGTGGCAGCCTCGAATAAATCATAAATAAATTCTCTTTCTCTGAAAATATAGAAGAAGGGGGTTTGTGCACCAATATCCGCCATAAAAGGTCCAAGCCATAGCAGGTGAGAGGCTATACGACTCAACTCCAACATAATTACCCTGATGTAGCTGGCTCTTTTTGGTACTTGAATATTTCCTAACTGCTCCGGTCCATTTACGGTTATTGCTTCTGTGAACATAGTAGCTAAATAATCCCAGCGTGTTACATAAGGCAGATATTGTATAATTGTTCGGTTTTCTGCAATTTTTTCCATCCCTCTGTGTAAATAACCCAATATTGGTTCACAGTCAATAACATCTTCACCATCTAGAGTTACAATGAGTCGAAGAACACCGTGCATTGATGGATGGTGGGGACCCATATTCACTATCATGAGGTCTTTTCTTGTAGCTGGGACATTCATAGATTTTTTCTCAACTTTTTCTTCCATCAATTGCTTAAAACGAAAAAAAAAAAAGTTCATCAAAATTCAAGATCTAATAAATCAAATAATTCAAAAATGACTCTTGAAATTAACGAGTTTTTGACTCTGGAATATCCAATTGATTAATTAATTTTTTATAATGTATTTTATTTTTCTTTGACAAATAAGACAGGAGTCGTTGTCGTTTTCCCAGAATTTTACGTAGGCCCCTTTGAGATAAATAGTCTTTTCTGTGGAATTCTAAATGTGAAGTAAGTCTTCGTATCCTATTTGTGAAACCGAATACTTGAAATTCAACAGACCCTGGGCTTTCTTTTCTTTTTTCTTGTGAAATAAGCGTTATATATGCGTTTTTTGCCATAAAATGGAAGCCCCCCCTTTATTGATATATATTGTTATTGATCAGTAATAAAATAAGAATGCCACTTATTTTGATTGGAATTTGGTATATATAATAATCTTAATTTTGTTAAGAAGTCCTGATTCTTTCTTTTTTTTTTTCAAATAAAATAAATTTGAATTATTAATCAATACAATTTTTTTTTTAATCGGCGAATAGATAAAATCTAATATAAAGATTTTGTTGGTTCATTTCTAGATCGAATGGATAGTTCATTGAAATTAGTATCATGTTTCAGAATAAAATGAAAGACAAGGAGATGCACATTTGCATCTCTTTGTCTTCGCATCCGAGATAGGGCACGTGAAATGAAATAAAAAAGAAAATATATGATTAATCAATTTTTCAATTGTGGATACATACGTATCCTTATCATGCTGAAATGGATGCTATTATTGGTATTAAACCAATAACGATTCATACAGGCTAAATCTTCTAATCGATAATTTGGCCAAAGAAAGAACTTTAATTTAATTAGTTTCTTTTTATCTCGATCAAGATCCTTGTTTTTAGAAAAAACCTGACAATCTTTTTTTACCCTATTCCCGTTGTCATATATCGTATTTTCATGCATACTTTTTCTATTTCTAGAATTGAAACAGGTGAGAATTCGCAACTCTCTACGACGTCTAGAGCATAAAATATTTTCAGGAACACAAAAATCATTCTGATTTTTGTCTTTATTTTCAGTCATCTTTTGATATCTTGGAACAGATTTACCAGAATTCTTTTTATCAACATAGCCTCTTTCTGGATATCTTTGATAAATTGGGTTTTGACTCTTATGAATCAATGAAATTGCTACGGTTTGATACATAATCAATTTTCCACCCCTATTTATAGACAGAACCACAGGAACTGGTTCGATAATCAATATTCCTGTTTTTATCAGTTCCGACATTTTAGGCTTGCGAAAATGCCTTAAATCCAAATCTCTGCTTTTCATACAGGATATACAAAGCCTTCCTGGATCTGCCTGTTTAAAGAAGAGAGAAATTAGTTCGATCTTTTCTATTAGTTTTTCAGTTACAGATTCTTCCCCCCCTATTTTCCATTGCCAACGCAAAGCCTTTAACGGCAGAAGCAAAGCCTTGACTTCTGGTGGTCTCTTGTATTCGGGTTTCTTTTTCTTTCTGTCCCCTTTCATTTTCTTTCTGTCCCCTTTCATTTTCGATCTTGCAGATTTTTCTCCAACTTTCGATTCGTTTTCATTCGATGATATGACTTTATCTTTCTTTTCACCAACATTTTGATTTACATTCAAATCTAAATCTAAAAGAAGTGATTTGATCGGTATGACCCACGGTTTACTTATATACATATTATACAAAATGAAGAATTTTGGGAAGAAGCAAGGTTCCCGATTGGATATGGAATTCAGAATTCTACAATCCAAATTTTTTCTATCTAGAGCTTTTTCTATATCTGGAATCAAAATCTCATTTTTGACTCCATAATTATTGAGAAGAATATTCTTCGGTATATCAAAAGGTTTGTCTTCATGTGTGTTGTAATTGGAAAAAATCATTTTATTTGCTTCTAATGATGATTTATATCCATAGTCCCCCTTAGCCGTATATATATTATATATATACGATAAAAGATCATATTTATATATTTTCTTTTTTAAAGTATTTTTTTGTACTAATTCTCTTAAGAAGTCCTGATTCGTTTTTTTTTTTTTTTTTTTTCTAAGGTGTTGATTGATTTTCTTTCTCTTTCTAAGGTGTTGATTGATTCTCTTTCTCTTTCTAAGGTGTCGCTTGATTTTCTTTCTCCATTTTATTTTTGGTACTAATTTAGACCATCCAATCTCAGATAAATTATATTGATGATGACTCCTTAACCAATTTTTCCATTGATTCATTATAGAATCACCAGGGGTCTTATATCTTAATTCGGAATTGAATATTCCTTGTATTCCAACAAAATAATCCTTTATTTTCTTTTTAAGAAAAAGAGATGTTCCATGATATTGAAAATCGGATCTTAACTTATAGAAGTTAATAACCGGGGTTTGTGATAATCTGAAAAATACATATGCTTGTGACAAGAAAGTTACGTCACGAAATAGCTTTGAACTCGGATCAGTTACGGTTGAAAAAAGACGAAGCATTCTATTCTTTGTTTTACGAATTATTTCTCGATTTTCTTTATCCTCAATAATACTTTTCATTGATTCAAGAAAAAACTTTACATTGATGCTAAGGGCATTAATAACATATTTAATAACATATAAAAAATTATCTATAAATAACCTTTCAATGAAAAGTTTTCTAAGACGACGTGATTTTCGTTTTAATCGCTCCTTTATTCTTTTTAATATTTTGAATATTTCCCAAATATTTGTTTGTAATTCTAATCTTTTACCATTAATATTTATACTTGGAATTCGAGATCTCTTTTTCTTATTTTTTTTCATTTTTTTTATTTTTTCTTTTCGATTTCTCAATCTCTCCGTTATAGCATTTAATTCGATTTTTTTTATTTGTATCAATTTACTTCTCATCTGAATCAAAACGTGATCGGGAATGCGCCGTCTAGGCAATAGCCGAAGAGCTTTTTGATAGGTCAGAGGTTCTGAATCTTCTTCTTTTCTCTTCTTATATATATATATTTTTGTTTCTTTCTTTATAAAGAATGAAATAAAGAATGAAGTTGGATTTTTTTTTGAAAGTTCTTTTATTTTTTTTTTTATAAGTGGAATATTTTTGATGACCCATTTCATTCTTTCTTTTGAGACAGTTAGAAATAATTTGATTCTTTCGTTTAATAAAACTAGAAACCGATTCCTTTTCAATTTTTTCATTTTTCTTAGTTGTTTCCAAATGGACCTAAACTGAGAAGGTTGCTTTCGGGGAGAACCAAAGGGCACTTCAGCTTCTTTTCCAAAAACTGTTAAAAAGCAATAACGCTCTTCTTGCACTTCTTTTTTCATTGCATCTTTATCTTTGTGCCAAGGCTTCAGACGAAAAGGAAATAGGATCTTTATTTGAAGACCGTCTGTTATCCAGTTTTCCGGAAATTCACCTTCTGCTTCTGGTATCGTTCCATCATGGGTACATATAATATACATTTCCTTATTCAAATCTTCAAAATCTTCCGACCATTCAGGAGGTTCAAATAAGAGCATACGAAGGACGTTTTTAGCTATTATCAATGAAGGGAATAGAATCCTTTTTCTAAAAAAAGATTGGATTAGTAATATCACACCTCTTATTGCTTGACCATAGTAAAGGGAATAGAGGTCCCAGGCTTCTGACCTTGCTAGAAGTGTTGCTTCATCGTCTTCTTCTATTTGAAACTCTTCTTTTTTTTTCCCTTCTTTTATCTTTTCTTTTGTAGAATCTGAAATTTCGAATTCTGCCTTTTTGTTTTTCCACATCCATTTATTAAAAATAAAAAAAAAGATTTTCGGTGGCTTGAGATTCGAATTGAAAATGAAATGGAAATAGGGGAATCTAGCTGTTCTGTCTATAAACAGTGGAGAGTGCGCCTGTAGTTGCAAGAACATTCTCCAGGTGACTGTTTTACGTCTTTGAGCACGCATGGATCCTCTGATTAGTTCTCGTCCAAAATCTGATCTTTTCCGATAACGTACCACATAATCTCCCTTTTTATCTTCCTCTTCCTCTTCTTTCTTCATTTTTTTTTTTTTAGTTTCTTTGCTATTTTGAGTCTTTTTCGTATTTTGAGTCTTTTTGGCATTATCAGTCTCTTTGGCATTATCAGTCTCTTTGATATTATCAGTCTCTTCGGCATTATCAGTCTCTGTATCCTTTAGATTCTCCTCAACATAAATCACTACGTATTTGCCCTCTCTCGTATGAATTTGAAAATGCTCTTCTTCCGGCGCTAGTTCCGACTCGTCTCTTAATCTGTATGACCATTTTGGGACTTTTTTACTGATTTCTTTTATTCCAACGGATCCTTTTCCATTTACAATTGTTTCATCCTTCGGATCAATTCTAACTGCATCGACTAAAACTTTCAAAATTCTCATCTGATCTTCCAATTTGAATGTTGATTTTTCATAAAATTGATTGATTAAGTTCAACAAAAAAAAACAAATTTCAGTTGGTAATGGTTTGATACTAAATAGATCTTCTTTTTGTTCAAATTTAGGATAATTAGGAGTGAGAAGTAGACCATGAATCTTATTTATCGAAATGTGATCTTTTACAGGAGTTTCTGGGAGTACAGGAGTTTCTGGGAGTGGGAGTACAGGAGTTTTGGGGAGTAAAAAACTTTCTTTGATTCGTCCGCGATATGGTCCTTTTAATAGTGGATCATATATTTCTGGTAAGTATATTTTTTGAATCCCATCATCTTGAATCTCATCATTACATAATCGAATCCTTTTTTCGAGTACATTCATAGCAATAAATCCCTTATCTAGAGCTTCGGCCCCTTTTAAGATTTTATTGCTTAGGTTGTTTTTTTTTTGTTCATTAGTCAAAATCCAATTATTATACAATTCATTGTGGGAAAGTTTTTCTGTTGTGAACCGGGATATCTTTTTTTTTATCATTTCCAAAAAGATTGACAAACTGGGTGGATATGTAAAAGATATTCTTTCTTTCCCATCACTTTGACATGTATGAAAAAAGTATTGTGACATTTCATTTCTTACAGCATCTTCAAACCAATCATTTTCTATATATCGCAACGGACGATTCCACCGTTTAGTATCAAATAGCAGGGTTAGAAAAGCTTTTTTATTAAACTCGAAGAGATCCTTATCCTTTTTATCTTGAATTTTTTCTTCAAATAACTCTAATTTGATATTTTCCTCATCCCAACCTGGATAAGAAGTTTCAAAAGGTCTTCCGTTTTTGTGGAATTCATCTTTTCTGTTTTCTTTTCCATTTGTTCCAATTTCTTCCCTTTCATCCATCTTTCTTGAATCATCTCCTCTTTCCGAATAATTTTCTTCGGAAAATACCTCCTGTTCTTTTTCATCCATTTTAGAAGTTCTTTCTATTTCTTCATTTTTCTCTTTTTTCTCCTTACCCTCTAACTCCTCCTCATCCTCCAGCTCCAACCCAGCTTTCTTGATTGAGGGTTTTTTCAGTTCCTTACCAAATTTGTAAGTCAAAATGGGCGATGGTGCTTTTCCCAAGTGGTACAGGCTAATAACAAATAAACTAATGGTAAAGATGCGATGCATAGAATCTCTCCATTCTAACACAATGCGCCCTCTCAAAAATATACGTAAATTAAGTATACTTTTTTGAATACGAAGTTGAATAAACTTATTTGAATTTAGCCAATCTAATACCCATTCAATCCATTTTAGTAAGAAAATTTGACCAATTAACCAACCAAAAAAACTACTTATTATAAAAAATATCTTGTTGTTGCATCGAAACATATAAATGTTGACTAATCGGACTGAGATTGAACTTGGTAAAAGAAAATGGTTGAATAATTGAAAAATGAGATGATTCAGGAATACACATTGAATGCTAAGATTACGCATTGAATTTCTAGTTAATTCTGAATTAAAAAATTCTTTGTTCGTATTGTTCAAGACAAAATGAATTAAAAGATATGGTAGATACAGGACAGTTATTGTATGAGGTTTACCCAATGCTAGATGCAGAGGCGCATAATAGATCGATATGAACATTATGAGCTGTCCCATAATAAAACCTGTTGTTGCTGCTACTTTCTTCTCGGTTCCTTCTTCCATAACCCAAGCTCGGAAAAGGAAGAGATAAGAGGGCCCTATGGAGAAT